ATAGAACCATAGCTATAGCTTGCTTGCCACTTGCAAAGAAAGAGCTTTTGAGAGTCAAGTCAGGCAGTAAAGCACAGACATGGCATGCGGAGAATCCGTTTTTACAGCGGATTCTTTAAGACCTTATTCTGTAACAGCTCCTTCATGCTTTACCTCCTCGCTCCCTATCGGCTAAAGCATAAAGGAGCGATCGATCCCTGCCATCCATATTGCGATGGCTCTGGCTAACAATCTTAATCGCCTTCTCCTGCTCATCCACGGCCTTATCCTCTCGTATTCCCCCGTCTCTTACTCGCTCCTACTCCTATTCCCTACATATACTTACTCTTTGATTGCTGACTGGCTATTGCCAAGAAGAGAAGGCCATGAGCTAAAGTAGGTTATAGTCTCTAGCTTCGTAACTTCGCTCCCTTCATCCACTTATTCACTCCTCTCTTGCTCAACTAGAAGTCTAAAGGTACAAGAGGTTATGAAATAGAATACGCTTGCTTTCGATGGCGATTCCTACAACTACTTATATATATGACTATTCCGATTTCTGTTTCTGGTGTTGCTTGTGCCTGTTGCTGCTCCTGGTCTTCCCATTGACTTCCGCCGAATACGAAAGGTAAAAAGCAAGTCAATCTATTAGCCATCTCCCTTCGGCTCCTCTTTAGATCGTGGACTCGGGCTTCTTAAGTTAAGGGAAGCACTTCGTTCCACTCGTTCTAGACATACTCTAAACTCCTAACAAGAGAAAGAAGGAAAACAAGGAGTAAACAAGAGCTACAACAACTAGAGTGTCAAGGCCAGGAGGAGGCAAGGGAAGTTTCTTTTGGGAAGCAAGCCCCTCAACTTATCCGCTTATCGGAAAGAGCAGGGACCTACTACCTACAGGCAGAGACAGGACAGCAAACTTATGGGCACCTGATTGTAAGTCATATCTATTCTTTGCTCGTGAAGTCTACGAAGCGAGCCTTCACTGGGGAGATAGCGACCTCTTCAACTCCACTACTACTACCTGTACTCAATCAAGTACAAGTAAAAAAAAAAAATAAACTATTAATACAAGAAAGGAGGTATTTTTCTTTTTGGAAGCGAAGCGACCTAGTCGAGCTATTGTCAAGTTAAGCAGTTCCTCTTGTCGAGCTAGACTCTACTCGCGCTATAGTCGAGGAAAGCTCGCGCGTTATTCGTGTTAAGCTGTCGAGTTAACTAGACTCGAGGAACTAATCCTTTAGGTTTAGGCAACTCCTCCTCTCTGAGAAGAGGACACTTACTTAGTTCAGTGCAACAACAAAAGAAAGGACCCTTACCCCTCTATATCCCTTTTGGGGGGAAGATCAAACTCTTTAACTCAATCTACTACTACTGTTCTCACTCATTGACATAAGTCAAAGCTACAACTTCCTTACTCAAAGAACTCGTACCGGTACTCTTGAGTTCACAACCCTAAAAACCTTAGATTGGAGTAGAAACTCGATCCTACTAATTACGTAGAACCATGAGCCATCGATCGAGTGAGTTCGAGGTGGTTCATGCTTTCTATATAACTCGCTGTACGCTAAGGCAAAGGTTGTAACCATGCGTCATGCGTGCCGTAAGCGGGCTCTGGTGGGGGAACCCGTAGGAAGGGGGGACGACCCGCCGAATTCACATCAGAAATCGCCAGAACACAAACGAAATCTTGAATTGCGTATAGAAACAAAACGAACCACTTCTATTCTCGGAGCTGAGGTATATGAAGAATGGCTTTTTGGTCCCTTTCGTCCAGTGGTTAGGACATCGTCTTTTCATGTCGAAGACACGGGTTCGATTCCCGTAAGGGATGGCTACTCTTTCCCGGCCGCTTTCAGTTAGTGTTCATTGCTGAGTGATCGCTCGCTATCTGGCTGGAAAAGGTGGTCCGGAAGCTTTCTCTCTCCCAGCAAGCAAGACGAGATCACCACTTCTCTCAGTAATGGACTTCCTTTAATTCTTCCTTAGCCTTAGATGTCCTATCATAGATTATCGAACCTCCGACAGACTCCCCATGCATGCGTTCTTTCTCTCCTCCCCTCAGCCATACATCTCTTTTTTTTTCTTTTGGCCGTTTTTGTTAGGCATTGAACCCCACCTTAGGTGCTGAGTGGTGTCCTCCCCTCCCTAATACCTAAAAAAAAGTTCCGTCTATGGAGCCTAAAGCTTAAACCATGGCAGTAAGCAGTAAGTTGGCCTAGTCTCTTGCCCAGCCTTCGCCTTCTTCAGTGGCCAAGTTGAAGCGTTCAACGGTTCTTCGGCCTACCACCTTTCTTTTTCAAGGTTGAGCTTGTTCAATTGAAGCTAATGCTATGCTGCCCTTCCCTTGTTCAAGAGAAGGCGAGGACTGGCCCAAACAAAAGAGATTAGCCTCTTGATCGATCGATTGATTGGATTGCAGTACGAAGGGGTTTAAGAAGTAGGCATGGTGGCCAACCAAGGCAGTGAAATCGAGACAATCAATCGGAAGAGGGTTTAGTTAGGAGTCCGGGTTCCATCCTATAAGTTGAAGGAAGGGAGCAAAGGAAGTTCTCTTTGCCCTTAGTCTTGGGTTCAGTGAATAGGGATATTAGGTTAGTCTTATTCCCTAGCTGAGTGAATAGGCCGATATTTCGTATAGTGATAACGCTTTCTCTTTCTTATAGGGGTCTATTTTCTCTGACTTGACTCAGCTTGACCTACTTGACTCAGCGGTTAGAGTATCGCTTTCATACGGCGAGAGTCATTGGTTCAAATCCAATAGTAGGTAAGGCCGAAAGCCCTGCTTTTGCCAGCATGACAGCAAGCACGGACTGGCGGAGTCAACTGAATGACCAAAGCATCGGTTGCTTCCACTTGTGGCCTTCTTCGACCGCCTTGACACCTTAATCTCAGGGAACCCCCTCTCCTCTCTTCTTCTCTTCATGTATGTGGGCTGCCTGCCCCGTCCCGAATAGACGAACAGGAACAAGCTGAAGAAAGGCGCGAGAGAGAGTTTATACTCAATGCACCTCCCCTCTTCCACAATTAGGTGAAGACCAGGGGGCCGGAAACCCCAACGGGAAACCTTTCACCGCGCCACACGATTCTTTCGCGAAGCGCTCTCTCAGACGCACTCCTGCCTCCGCAAGCAAAGAGGTTTCAAAGATACCAGGCGACCAAGTGAAAGTGAACAGCCCCGAGCAAATCTTCTAGAGAGCGTACCCGTTGTAGCCAAAAAAAAAAAGAAATGAACAGCAGCATCTATAGTTGTGGACAGTAAAAAAAAGAGGTTCTTCGAAGCTGTGCTAATGGTGGTCAAGGATAAGGTACTAGTTTCAGTGGGAGACATTAAGTCTGCATGAGAAATCTGGGAGACTCCACAGAGAATGTATGAGTAAGTGACAATGGTAAACATTTTCTTCGGCAACGGTTTTTTCCAAGCAAGATGCAAGAGGGGACGAGCGTGTCTCAGCACTTAGACAAGATGGAGAATCTTCTCCAAGAATTTTTAGCAGTGAGAGTCAAAATGACTGATCGTGATTAGTGACCGGGAAGTCTGCTGAAGTCGTTTGAGTCTTTGACAACCACTCTCTCCCGTGAAACTCCTCCTTTAACTATGATTGATCTGACCATTTTCTTTAGGCAGAAGCTGAAAAGAGATTTGAACAGCAGTCTGAAAAGAAAAGACTAATGCTGCGCAAAAGAATATGTTTCAAAAGAAGAATCTATTCATCTCCTTAATTCGAAAGACGACAATCAAAGCATCACGACTCGAGGAACATTCCTCAAGGGAGTGAACCAGTGAGATCGGTAGACAACCCGTAAAAGGAAGCCGCTAGGCATCAAGCCCTATTATCTTAAACCTAGGGAGGGTGGCCGTTGTTGGGTGGTGAGTTGCAATGAAAGAGCTGAGAAGTTGTGGATGTACTACATAGAAAGAAGGTTGAGACTTTCTTGGCTCAAGCTGGAACACTTTCTCTGTGCCTACATACCGAATCAGACAAGTGAATCAACCGGTGGTATGTTCTTCTTCACGTGATCGTGCTCTAGACCTATGGGATTCACAACCAAGGGGGCTAGCAGCTCTTTTATCCGCTGCTGTCTCTGACAGAGAAGATGTGACCGACTGCATTAGCACTTGTTGAATTGGTCTTCTTTGAGTGATCAAAATTATAACTAGTTCCAATAGCCCTGATCGACGATGCGCGCGTAAGTCCCTTCCCCCTCTCTTGGCCGGCCTATTCCTGTCCAGTAACCATTCTTTCGTTAAGAGTTCCGCGCTTTCCCTGTGGCATCGTATAGTAGAAAACAAAACTTCTTCGAGGCCCCGTCGGCTAGGACAGAGAGGCTGTACGTATAGAGAAGGAAAGTCTATTTTTCCCAGAGTCTAGCTAACTCTAACCCAAGATTAATCTTGAAGAGGTTCTTCTTATTTAGTAGCAGATTCGGATTCTGTATAAGAAGGACAGTCTCAACCCTTGAGTACGAAAGTAGGCTCTTCCTTTATTTTATTATAGCTATTTTTCCCATCTCGGGATAAAAATAAAGAAGTACGTCGACGACAACAGATTCAATAGCTGGGGATCTTGCTAAAAATGAAACTCCTAACCTTCAATCATCTAACCGTGTAGTCTTTAAACTCCCTTTTGGCCACTGAAAGCAGTCCAATTGCAGCTTCTTCTGCGAACTCTTCTGCTGCAGCAGATTCATTCCGATCCTTTAGATCCGATGCAACAAGATCAGCTCTTTCTCTGGCTCCCTTACTTGAAACCTTTTAGTCGATCTAGTCAGTCAAACTGTTTTCAACTCCGATCCTTTCAGCCCTAGTTTCGCTGTAAGCCAACGCCTTTAGTCGATCTGGTTGTTAGTCTCGTTCCTCTTTAGTCTAGCTGACAGCTTTTCCCTTGACTCGCCTCTATGCGCCTGCTTTCCGAAGTAAAAATTCTCTCTTTCCTCTAAGTCGAGTTCCGTTCCCTCGTTTACTGCTTTCCGAGAAAGATATGCCCCGGTATTCCATTCAATAAAGTTGGGCATGACGCTAGTCATGCTCCTTCCATGGCAAGTTTAGGCTTAGGAAGATTTGATCTTTGTTCCATCGATTCCAATTCCGGTGAAGAGAAGAGTGAAACTCCGATAGCTACAATAACAAACTCAGAAGATATCCCAAACCCCTACCGCTACCGGTCAAGCTTCTTTTGATATGGAGCTTTCCCCGGATTCTCTTGAGGTCGGGGTTGAAGAATCTGGGTACTCAACAATGGGTTAAGCCTTTAGCTACGGCTGTTGGGGCAAGTCAGTCTTTAGCAGCCTAAACTAAACAAACCTTAATGCCTCCAGGCAGGAGTCTTCCCCACCGAAGACTTTTTCTCGGAAGGAGGGAAATGACATAAGAGGAATACCTTCTCTGGTATTGATGCCACCTCAAAACCTATATTCTCAGAAGCTTTCCTCTCCGCCTCCGTCTTTGTCGAGCTTCTTTCCTGGCTTGATGAAGTTAAGTTACTCGCAGCAACTCTTCGAACCTATACTAGCTCCTTAAACTCCTCTCCTTGAAAGACAGGATGAATCAGAAGAGCGACTTTCAGTCTTAGCCCTAGCGTGGGTGAGTGGTTTATTGAGCACAGGCCCTTCCACTCTGTCGATACCATTCCTTGTCACTTCGAGAATGTATTAAAAAAGTAGCTATGTCTCCCTACCCTAAAGGTAGCTGTGTCCCCCTCCAACCAATTAGTCTAGTCGAGCAGCCTTCGCTCCAACACTTATTAGTCGAGTAGTAACCCCCTCTCCTGCACCTGCACTTCTGAGATTGATTGGTTGAACCAGGAGTCTCATCCCCCTATAAAAGACCTCAAAGTTCTTGTTATGACCAGCCGAAAACAGGTCCTCTAGATGCCTTCTAACCGTCCTTTTAGCCTATTCCCGCTTATGCTTACTTCATGGCTGATAAGCCTACAGACGCTTGACGCCCCGGAATAGCCTTGCTTTCACGTTCCCCCTCTTTCCTTAGATCAGGTTAGCGCTTATGCTGCTTTACGCAACTATATTCAATCAATTGAGTAGAGAGGGCAATTGAATCAGTCGTCATCCTTCGCTCTTGTGGGACTCGAATCCACTACTACATAGGCTTTTTTTTTCCTTGTTCTACCGAGATGAACTAAAGAGCGTGAAGGTATTTAGTCTTATTCGATAATTATTCACCGAAAAGCTCTCCACGAGGAGCCCCCATAAGTCAATAGCAAAATGAAGAGTATACAAAGCCGTGTTTATACATGGCTGAGTGGAAGGTCACTCTGCTGACCGAATCCTCCTAAAAGGCCCCTCCAGAGGGGGAACCGCTCCACATATATTAAGGAACGAGCCTTCACTGACGCTGCTGCTACAGGTCTTGACACCAAAAAAGCTGTCGATAGAGTGAAAGCAAGCATGCCGAGCCGGGACGATCCAGTCACCCGGAAACAAAAAGAAAGAAGAGGAGTGGAACGCACTAGAAAAAGACTGACGATGACTCTTTTACCTAAAGGACCCATCTTGTCAGTCTCGAGGTCTTTCTTGTATCACACAAGAAGAAAAAATAAAAATAAATTCATATACGCAACGCAATTATTAGTCTAGTTCGCCACAAGGGATGGAAGCTAATTAGCTATTCTAGCCAAGGAAACCAATCTTTTCTATCTTCTCTTAGTAAATTTATAGAAGAAGGGACTCCTGATTCAATTGAAAGTGGTACTTTTGATTGAATTCAACCAAAGCGGGAACTTATTCTCTAGGCTATTCTCTGGGGTGAATCTTCTGCCTAATCTCTTTAGAGCGGGGATTTCAGCCTTTAACCCTCAAGCTAAGCTTATTCGCCCTTCTTGAAACTTATTTTATTCTACAAAACTCTTCCCTAAACTGACTATTCTAGTTATAAGGGAAGCCTTAACAGAAAGGAATTCCAGATCGGTTATTACATATACGCTGACTCTACTAGAGGCTGACCCTAGGCTATAACTATTCTAGGGGCTGACTATTTTCTAGTTCGCGTGGCATTCTAGACTGAATCTTCTATAGTAGGGAAGGAAAGCCCTTTCTTCTTTTCTTAAAGCAGGAGCGCACGCAGTCTTAATTGATTCAACAATTGCGATACTCTCTTTATTTTATTCAAATAGAAAATAAAACTCTTCTTCCGGTTCAAAGCGGATATGCGAAGAGCAGAGATGATCACAGTAGCAGCTTGCCAAGTGCAAAGTCTTAGCGCGGGGACCCATCCACAGCTAGGTTATTTATTTCCTATACCCTCCTCAAGCTTATCGACTGGGCTAAAAGCGTGCGAGCCCACGTCCGGTTGTCCTATGACTGAAATGGACCTTTTCCTCTTGTTGTTTGGCCTGGCCTATACCAGTTCGTATAAGATAAGGGCCTTTTTTTTCTTCTGTTCGTGGGAACCTTCAAAAAAAGAACCTGTAGCTACAGCCGTTCCTTCAGTCTTGCGGCATAGATTCACCATGTGCATAATGAGAAAGATGTATGGGCTATCCCTATATGGAATGGAGGGAGACCTGAGATGAGATGTGTGCCTACGAAATGACCAGGGAATAAACTGATCGAGACAAGGCCCGATACGAACTGACAAACGAATATACCAGCAGCAGCCGTAGCACCGGTCAAAAAGCAGTAGTTGGAGTTTCTCCGGCTTTCTTCCCTCTTGAACAGAAAAGCAGACTCGAACTACTTGTCCTGCTAGATCGACTCGAGGACGGTGAAACATTATGTTGAGAAGAAAGCCTTGACGAGGTGCAATCCTTGTAACCGGGAAAGCCACAAATGGGGGAGGAGGATACGAAGATCACAAGAGTTTGTTTCCCAAAGAGCCCGTAATCCCCCTGAGAAGCCCCGGGATGGAACCCAATAGTGACTGTCAAAGTCCATGTCTGCAGGAAGGCAAATCATATTCTTTCTTAGTTGCTGAAGAGCGGGTTGAAGCCACTAGCTAACGCCCACCTATGTTCACTCCTGGGAACAGGAAAAGAAGCTTCGACCTCTATGGCAAGAAGAAATGGGACCGAAACCCTGTTATGTCAAGGGTGATACGACTTCAATTTGATATTGGATACCAGATCGACTCGCTTTTCACCTTAGATCAGGGCTAGGGGCTTTTTGGTAATTCTTTTAGACTTTTCTTTTATCGCTTCTCCTTCGGATCCTTCATTTAGTTAAATTCTATTCCTATATATTACTCTTCTTAGTAGCGCCTTATTAGTCTAGGGCCCAATACCAGGGGTCACGAACGATAATAAGACTGACTTTCTCTCTTTCCTCGCTATCTTGACTTAATGGCAAGCGGAGTGGGAAAGCAACTAAGAAGCAAGTTCGTCAGGCCCTCCGCCATGGGACCCATGTGGGAACTGCTAGGATCCAGCACGTCCGTCCTGTCTCCAGGACTCCGCATCCCTCAGTTTGATACTCAATCTTGACCCTCTCCTGCATCCCATTCGACGAGGCGGACAACCGAAGTTCTGAAAGAGGAGCGAATACTCACCCCGTTTGCTAAGCGGGCTCATAGTCCAAGCCTCTTGGTCCGAGGAATTCGAGTACCAATCCGGTCCATGTGCTGGCTTGGCATGGAAAGGCTACCCAATAAGTCTTTTTCGCAGCTTGCTTCGCGTAAGCTCAATGCTTAGGGCAGAGTTATTTACCCCTTCCTTCTTAATCTAGCATTGCTACTCTTCTGACTATGTCTAAAATGGGACCAGACCGACAGCCCACCACTGGAACTTGCTTTGCTCTCGCTCGGCTCACTCCCGCCTGTCTTCTTCCAACCATAGTAAACTTTAAGAAAGATCCTTCATTTCACTACAGTTGGAACCTCACTGACCTTCTCGGGCAGTTACTCTAAGCTGGGGTCTCCGCCAGCTTTACCTTTCCCTCCCCAAGTCCGTCGGGCCGACGACAACCCGCGGCTACAATACCAGGACTAACGAGATCTCTCTCTCCCTCACTTTTTGGCGCCAAAAACCTGTCAGCCCGGCCAGGGCGCACAGAGGTGTGTCCCGGTCCAATGTTCAATGCAGTGGCGGTTTACCCCGCTTTCCTTTCGGTCAGCTGCCCCTCAACCGCTTAAGGGGACTTGACCGTTAAAGAATTTACCGTTTAAGAATAAGGTAGTTCTCAAGAAGTCTTCCCCTGCCATTCCTTGCGTAATAGCGTTTCTGTAATTCTTTAACAACGGAAGTAATAAAAATAGGTTTTCGTTTCATTATAATAGGGACTTAAAATCCCCTTTTGCATCATATCTATCTCTATATCGAGCAATTTTTCACCTCCATAGTGCTCCTCCAAAATCTCGACTAAGCGTTCCACCTGGAACCCACCGGGGAGACGCATTCCTTCTTCTCTCCTTAATTCTAGAATGCGTTCCCCGATTCGTTCGTGTGATTTTAGAATTTGTCTGATTTTTTCTAATTGCGTTCCCCGATCGAGCGCATTCCACAGTTGATCCTGTGGAACATCCTCTTCGGGTATTTCTATGGGGGCTTGTGCTTGATTGGGAAGCATACAAAAGAGGTTATTCGAATCGAATAAAGGGACTCCCAGTTTTGTACAAGGAGAAAGGAAGTCCGTAAAAGGATAAATAAATATTAGAAAAAAAGATCTCAACAAAAACATAGTCATTCCAGGTCCACGCATGTTGGAGCAAGAAAGGGAGAAAGAATTCAAAAAAATAAGTCTTCCCCCACTTGAGAAGAACTTTTTTTACGCTTTCCTTAGCCGCTTCTTGCACTGCGGAAGCAGCGGTATCCTTGGCCGCGTCCAACACTTTCTCTTTTAAAGTTGGAGCGGCCTTCTTATCGGAAGCGGAAGTGGCAGGTCCGGAAAGCCCTCACTTTATTTTTGGGAAATTTTGATCCCCTTTTCTTTCCTCTCAACCCCCCGGTTCTGGTTCAGGAAAGGGTCAACGCAAGGATCTTACTTCGAAGCAATCTCTGGAGTTTTCCCTTATCCGAACGGGTCTTGCAAGAAAATAGGATTTCATATTGAGCTCCAAATATACGCTATTGGGATA